CTCTTTGGCTGATAGGTACTGTAACCGGTATTATTGTGATCGGTTTAATAGGTATTTTCTTTTACGGTTCATATTCCGGGTTGGGTTCATCTCTGTAGTAATCGGATGAACCGGATTTTAGACATGAAAAAGTAAGAACTCAGCGGGACCTTACTGCTCTAATCAGACAAAGGAGGGTCCCGCTGAGTTCTTACTCCATATAGCGAAACTTTGATCTACTCCATAACATACAAATGGAAAAGTTATCCAGTAAACATAATGAAAATATTATATTCGTAGAAATGACAAAGCAGATCCTTTGTTTCTTAATAATTTGAAGAATAAAATCTATTGATTGATTCATAGTCTCTGTCGTTCCTCCATAATATTGAATACAAAGCAAGAAAAAAGAAGGAATCCATCGATTTTCTGGATAATCCAATATTATATGGATTTCTACGGATGAGACATCCTGAAAATTTTTTCTATACTAAATTAATAGAACCTTATTCTATAAAAACTCTGATGAGATAATAAATAAGGATTTGCATATTTGTAAAAATTTAATTTGCCTTTCAACCGGAACAGTAAAAGTTTTTTTGTTTGAATTATTTTTCTAAATTAGAAGTTTAAATTAATTGAATAATTAAAGAAGTTCTATTTGTTCAATGAATTTATCCTCCCCTAACCCTTTCTTTTTGTTTGTCTACTACTTCTTATGAATTTAAACAAAGGAGTTCCAATAGACCCGGAAAGCAAGAAATAGTAATCTTTGAAGAACAAGAAAAAAAATCATTATTATTTCGATACAAGACGACACAAGAAAAGGGATTTTCCACCCTTTTCATGTGTCGAATAGAAGATTAGGAAGACTAGTAATCCCTACTAAAAGTATTTGTTCCTTTCATTTTTCCCATCCTTCCCTTGTATTCTCTTCCTTTATATTTGTATGCCTATAGTCTATTACTAGGAATGGGATACACGTAATGAATTCCAGACATCCCACAAACAAAACAAAAACAGTATAAACAAAAAGGTTTACAGAATTTTTTGATCATACAATACATAAGTATCGATCGACAATAATTTGTTGCTTTTTACCAACTTGATGTTAAGGAATTTCTGGACCTAGAAATTCATTTCATACAATTGAACCTTTTCAAACTGTTTCTTTTTAAGAACCAAAAAAACTTGTGCCAAAATAACAGATGCCAAGAAGAACAAAAGGCCTTGGACACGTAATGGATCTTGAAGCACTATTTCTGCATCTCCCTGACCAAACCCTCCTACATTGGGATTGCTTGTTAATGGTTGATCAAGCTTGATGGATTCACCCTCTGAAACAAGAAGTTCTGGCCCTGGAGGTACAATATCAACCACTTGATGTCCATCTGATGCATCAACTATGGTTATTTCATATCCTCCTTTTTCTTTACGTACTATTCTGCTTACTATACCTGCTGATGTAGCATTATAGACTGTATTGTTACTCTTGCTCCCATCAGGATAAATCTGACCCCTTCCTCTGTTCCCACCTACATATATGGGATATTTTAAGAAGTGAACGTCTTTCCTCGTAGCAGGGTCGGGGGAAAGAATGGGAAAGGTGATTTCACTATATTTCTGACCGGGAACAGGACCTATCACAAGAATATTTCTTTTATTGGGACGATAACTCTGAAAAGACAGATTTCCCATCTTTTCTCTCACCTCGGGAGAAATACGATCGGGGGGGGCTAATTCGAATCCCTCGGGTAAAATAAGAACAGCCCCCACATTCAAAGCCCCCTTTTTACCATTAGCAAGAACTTGTTTCAGTTGCATATCATAAGGGATTCGAACAACTGCTTCAAATACAGTATCAGGAAGCACGGCTTGCGGAACTTCAATATCCACGGGCTTATTAGCTAAATGGCAATTGGCACATACAATTCGTCCAGTTGCTTCTCGTGGGTTTTCATAACCCTGCTGCGCAAAAATGGGATATGCATTTGAAATGGATGCCCAAGTTATTACATATATCATGATCGATACAGAAATCGATTGAGTCATCTGTTCCTTTACCCAAGAAAAAGTATTTCTATTTTGCATGTCCAATCATTGATCCCGGAATTTCTACAATAAATTAGATAGGTAGCTAGTATAGTTCCCTATACACGAGTCTGTCATTGTACTGGGATAATTGTACTGGAATATAGGACGAATACCGTGAAGAGCTATAAGTATAAAGAATTAAGTAAGATTGAAAATGCTTTCTTTATATACGAAGAAAGATTCTGATTTGATTGATATCAGGAGATCAAATGAGTTCTTCATTCATTCATTGAATGATAAAATAAATAACTACAAGTGAAGGAGATACACGATTTAAATAATAGAAGATCCAATATTTCACAATTGTATCTAGAATAACCGGAAAAGTGGAAACAAGACTAGATATAATTTGATCATTATGAACCAATCCAAAATCCTTGTAGACCGAACCAATCATTAGTTCCCAACCATGGGTCGAATGAAATCCGATCCATAAATCAGTAACTAAAAGAATCAAAAAAGCTTTTATTGTGTCACTTAAGTTATAGAGGAATTCCTGAATCCAAGAATTAAGAATGACAAGTTCTTCATTACCCAGAATAAAATAACCACTTAGAATAGCGAAACAAATTATATTTGTCGAGAAATCAAAAATGATATGGAGATGATATTCATTGTGTGTTTTGACCAATTGTATCGTTTCCTTGTGTATTCCTATACGAAGTTTTTGTATATGCGTCTCCGGGTACTCCTTTATCGTTTCATCCAAGAGGAATAGTTCCTCCAATTCTATGAATCTTTCTAGAACGTTTTTCTCTTGAATATCATTCAAAAAAGTTTCGGATTTCCCGGTATTCCACCAATTAGTAACCCAAGGTTCCAGACATTTATTAAATGAGAGAGAGACCCACCAGGGCAAAAATATTATGGATTGGATATATGGGAGGGATACCTTGCTTTTCTTTTTTTTTTCATTTTTATCCTAAAAGGACCCTTATTCTATTTCTATATTCCTTTCCTTCTAGATCCGAGATCTAAATTATTACACAAAAATAGGAAATAGATCCATGGGTTCAATACCTTTTTATAGAACTCGTACTTCATAGAAATATCAGATAGAGTCGACGGTTGTATTAAAAAGGAAATTAGCAAGTTTTTTTCCATTTTCAGTTCATTTCAAAATATTTCAATTGGTACGCGCAAGAAATAGGCGAATTCGGCAGCTTTTTGTTCAATTTCTCGTGGAGTAAAATACTCATCAGTACGAGTCAAGGGAATGGCTCCTTGGCCTCTGATTTCCATATAAAGGATACGACGAGGATAAAGACCCTCTTTAACCTCCATTCTGATTGATTGTATATCTCTCATAAGTAAGCGAAGGAAGATGCGACGATTTATTCCAGGAAATCCCCAACGAAAAATACACACTATTCCTTCTTTTCTATCGAATCTGTCATAACCACTACCTACATTCCATGAAATTGTGCACCACAAATAGGAACTAATGAATAGACCTGCGATCCCATAGAAAGACATCACGATCCCTTGTGGAAAAAAAAGAATTTGCTGAGATGGAAATACGGATATCAGATTCCTACCAAGATAACTGGAAGTTCCAACCACTAAGAATCCTAGTGAACCTAAAAAAAGGATACAGGCCCAGAAAAAATTACTTGTTTTTCGAGACCCCATTATAAGTTCTATCCATATATGTTCTGATCGCCAATTCATACTCTACTAGATCCAGTTGCATTCGATTGGAATTGAGAGAATAACCCAAATTCATTTTACTTTCTTGATCCCGAAGTAACTTTCATTAACTAGCACTATTCTGATGTAAACCGTTAGAAGTAATTTGTTAGATACATTGACTTTCCATTTAAATAAAATATTCGCCGATCCATTTTTTATTTAACCGGCTATACCTGCATATACATGCATTTATGCGGATATCATGTATCCGCATAAATGCATAATAGTTCTTTCATTTGTGTTCGTAAAGAGTCACAAATCGTATCATATTACACTAAATAAATATCCGTATTATGATCCAGTGTTGAAATAAATTGATGAGATTTGGTCCCATCGGATCTAGGCAATCTTATTTTTTTGGACATGAAGAGATAAAGAAGCCATTGCAATTGCCGGAAATATTAGGCCCACTAAAGGCACAAAAATAGAGGGTAAGTTGAGATCTGTCATAGAATGGGTGCCTCGATTTAATATTTCTATCTATTAATATTTCTATCTATTAGAAGGAGAAAGATATCTTATGATATGATAAGTATATCTATCCTAAGTATATATCATAAACTGTATTATATTTATAATAGAATAAAATATGATAAGTATATCTATCCTAAGTATATATCATAAACTGTATTCTATTTATATATAGAATAAATAATATATATATATATATATTATTATATATATATATATTATTATTATTTATATTATTATTTATTTATTAATATTAATAATTTATTAAATTTAATAAATAAATAATGAATATTTAGAAATTCATATTTAATTTATAAAAATAAGTAGTTAATAAGAAGTAGTTCATAAGTGCAAGGAATGTAGAACTAAATAAAATAAGTGTACCTATTCATCTTTCTACACGAATATGTATGAGAATTCGCTTTATTAATAAATTTTATTATTCTTTTCCCATCCTTATTTCTTTCTATCTTTCTAATCTAATAAGGAGTTTTTTATGAAAAAAAAAAGATTTTCTTAGGAGTTTGCGACTCTAACTAATTCGATCCGTCCAACAAACGGGTATTCATAGTAAAAAATGGGGGTTATCAATAGATATAGAAATAACTTCTATTCTCTATTTTATATTTATTTCTTTTTATTTTGATATTTTTTTTATTGTCTATATTAACACGTAAGAAGGCCAGATAATTTTTTTTTTTTTTTCCCTAATTATAATTCCTCGGAGGGAGAAATTCACTTTTTTATCCTGTTGATAGAAGGTTCGTGATTACTAATCATGAATAGAGGTAGGATAAAAAAATAGATCTGGAGGAAAAACTAAAAAGTAATTACCCGAAACTTCTAACTCTTATTACAAGTAGAACTTATGTCATCAAAGAAAACACCATTCTTTTTAGTTTTTGTTTGATTACGATGAACTAAATACTTGTTCGCTACAAATAACCGAATTTAGTACTATACTTTATTCATTTTTTGAATTTTGATTCAAGGGAAAGAAACCGTGGAGCTGAAATAACTCACTCAGAACACCTTTTAAAGGATTACGTGGTACAATTGGGTCAAATAAGCCTTTATCGAATAAATACTCAGCCGTTTGTGAACCATCGGGTACTGTCTTATTCAATGTTTGTTCAATTACTCTTTTGCCCGCAAATGCAATGTAGGCATTAGGTTCAGCAACAATGACATCTCCCAACATACCAAAACTGGCTGTTACTCCACCGGTTGTAGGAGATGTAAGGATTGATACATAGAATAATTTTTTATTTGATTGATAATTATATGAAGCGGAAGATATTTTAGCCATTTGCATCAAACTCAAACTTCCTTCTTGCATGCGCGCTCCTCCAGAAGCACACACAATAATGACAGGTAGAGATCGATTAGTAGCATACTCGATCAAACGGGTGATTTTCTCGCCTACTACAGATCCCATACTACCTCCCATGAACTTAAAATCCATAACTCCAATTGCTATAGGAATACCGTTTAGTTGACCTATGCCTGTTTGAACAGCTTCAGTTAAACCTGTCTTTCTTTGATAAGAATCGATATGATCTCCATAGGGTTTCTCCTCTAAATGAAATTCAATGGGTCCCATAGAGACCATATCTTCATCCATAGGATCCCAAGTCCCCGGATCAATCGAAAGTTCGATTCTATCTGAACTGCTCATTTTCAAATGATATCCACACTGTTCACAAATATTTATTTTTGACTTAAAAAATTTTTTATAATTTAATCCATAACAATTTTCGCATTGAATCCATAAATGTCTGTATTTATTTTTTCTATCGAAATCATTAGATCTTTCTCTTATATTGAAATCACTGCCATTTTTACTAGTTCTTATACCAGAACTCCCACTTTCACTACCAGTTTCATTTATAGTACAAATGAAACTATAAATGTAACTGTCACTGTAATTGTCGGTACCACCAGAAATGGAACTATTAATACTGACTTCAAAACGAAGATAATTATCAATGCAACTATTAATGTGATTATTCCAACTAGATTGAGTATCATATATGTAATGATAATAGTTGTGATTGTTTCTCTTAGACCCATTATTTAAATAACTAGAAAAAACACTTTCTAATTCACTCAGAAAAGAACTATCATTGTCAATCTCAAAAATCTGATTTTCAATATCAAAACATACAGAAAAACTGTCACCATTACTATCCCTAACAAAAAAAGTGTCATCAGAGATCAAACTCCAAATATCCCTGATATTAAATAAATCATCAACATTTCTGAAACTATAACTGCCACTATCACTCCGACTAGGAATGTTTTTCTCCGTATCATTTAGAATGGGTTCTTCACTTCCACTGGTATGTCCAATAGCATCAAGACTATCCATTGATTTATTTAGTCCACACCTATGTTCTAACTTATCGTTAGACAACATCGAATTGAACCACCATTTTTCCATAGAGTCTTCTTGCCCCCTATTTGATGAAAATAGAATAGATGAATAGTCATTTCATGAATAATCATTTTACTATTTTATTTCCTATCAGGAATTAAGCATATGAATCCAATCATTAAGATTGTTAACTAATAAGATAACAATAACGTAACAAGTGAGTATTGAAAGAAATGATTTTTTTTTGGGGGGGGTCCAACACTTCAATATATTGATAGAATCTTTTTCTCAATTAAAAGATATAAAGACAGGTTTCTCCCATGTCATGTACTACAAATTCTCATAGAAAAGAAAAAGAGTTGTTTCTTCCTATAAATAAAGAATTCATTCTCGTATAATCTTGTATCGTATAATCAAATAATAAGTTTCTATTCCGACATGGAAAGAAAAGACAATATACAGGATGGGTAGAAAGAGCCCCTCCTTTGGCTTGATCTATATCCTGAAACTACGGGATATAAAATGATACAACAATCCCAAGATCCATAGGATTAATTATGGATTCAACAATAAACAATAGAAGTATTGAGTTGTTTAGTCTTCGATCTTATCTTGTATTTAGATCTTATGTATAGGAAAATAGGTAAGTAAGTATAGGAAAATAGGTAAGTAAATAAGTAAGGTCTGTACATATGAGAGCTATATGCAAATACATAGTATAGGATTAGGATGCTCATTCTTTATTTTATTCGGTTCGGCTCAATCCTTTTTTTTTAGGAAAAGATTGAGCCGAGTTTAATTGCAATCAATTAGAAGAACAAACAGGAATTACTGAATTATGCACGCTTATTTTATCTCTTCATTTATCCAGCTTATCTACTGGATCG